CACATGACATGAGAGAAGTCCGGCCTAAGGGGAGAAGGATAAGGAAGGCTGTCAGCCTCAGTAACAAAGGAGATTCCCACAGGTCCTTATTTGAGTGACTAAGCACTTGCTTACTACTTGCACCAATGCCTACTACGATCGCTCTCTCAACCCGGATAGAAGGTCTTTCTTGTATCTCGCTCGCTGACTTGACTTGCGCATCTTGTATCTTGCATATCGAACTTGCACTTGAAGTGATTCTTTTTTTTCCTCCTTGTTGTCTTCTTTCTGTAGCTTTTGCTTTCCGCTTGTAGCTTCCGGGGAAGGAAATCAGATAGACTAAACCGGGAGTGCAGTTCAAGCTAAAGTTCTTTCAAGAGTACCTTACTTGTTATTTATTGTTCAAAAGAGAAAAAGCCCCTTCTCCATCTCTCTCCCCACTCAAATAGCAATAGCACGAAGTGATTCCGGCATACCAACCGAACCGCTCTTTTTGTACTGGCGCCAAACCCATGCCACTAGGTTTCCGTTGGTCGTGCTGCGTTGATGTAACGTGTAGTCGTCCTGAGGCAGCAGGCAGCTGGATGTATGGTATAGGGCCCCCTTTGACTCTCCTACAGTAAGTGACTTATTCGGCGCGGCGCTCTATCACAATGAATTCTCGGAGCTGTTCACGAAACGTGGCATGTATAATCTGTCGGCGGCGGGAGTCAACCATCCGAGCGAGAGGTCAGACCAATCCCATTCATCCTGGTCTGATCCGAACGGATCTTGTTGAATGAATTGATCCATTATTGTATGCCCCTACTTCTTAGTGAATTTATTCCTATCCCCTAAGGGAATTTCGGAATGCCCGCTCCTTTGACTACTCCTGAGATATGGAAGAAGAATTATGTTATGGTGGAGAGTGGGGAGTGAATGCAGTAAATAACGACCGCATGAATCTCCATCAACAACACTTATTAAGACAGACGACCGAGAAAGAAAGGCGACGCCTTCTCCAAGTGGTTGATCTTAGCGTGCTAGCCGCTGCTTCATTTCGTATAGCGATAACGCTTTCTCTTTCTTAGCGTTCCGCCCCGCGGAGAACTCTGGTTGCGCTTTGGTTGGCTTTCTCTTATAGGTCTCTTTTCTCTGACTTGACTCAGCTTGACCTACTTGACTCAGCGGTTAGAGTATCGCTTTCATACGGCGAGAGTCATTGGTTCAAATCCAATAGTAGGTAAGTTCCCGGCCGAAACCCCCGTTTTTGCCAGCATGACAGAAAATAGAGACTGGCAGCAAGGAGTCAACTGAATGACCAAAGCATCGGTTGCTTCCACTTGTGGTCTTCTCCCTCACTTTTTTACAGAAATGAGGATACACAGACTATAATTTGAATTTCTCTGACTGACATGAAAGAAATTATCCGGAGGGCACTTATAGGCCTTCTTAATATCGAACATCAAAGAACTGTACCAGATGCTCGAGTTGAGAATGTACTATCCGACTTCAATGTAGACGATTCCACTCCTGAATTTCAGGAAGATTTGTTAAAGCATATAATGGAACAGTTTCTTTTGTTTTGGTGGACCTAGGGACCACACCTCAGGGCGCCCGGGCGGAAAGGTTAAGGGCCTTGGGGCAATCCAGTGTAGAATGAGCTGGTCCTCCATGACTCTCCTATACCTGCCTGAGGTATCGATGGGATACGAAGCAGAACTGGACAGAGGGGAGGGGATTTTTAGGATGTTACTTTTTATCGAAATGGAATTAGTCAATAATTCGCGTAACCAATGGATCGAACTCTCCCTACGCTATTGGATCAATCGGTTCCCCCATCGCAAGTGGCTGCTCAGTGACCGCCCCTACCTCTACATCAAAAGCCTCCCCCCCCCCCCCCGCAGGGAAAATGAGTTCAATTCTATGGTTCCATCCCGGTCCGGTTCCTTATTGAATAATAGCATTTCCATGTCCCAAACTGCGTTACTTAAAGCAAGGCGCTTGCGCTTTTCAATTATTTATTACTTGCTCGTTTATTCTCTTCTATATTAAACTAACCACCTGAGCCAATCTCGAGAAAAAAAAATGACAATCCATTCTATTGTTATTCAAAAATTACTGAGTACGAACGCACATCTAGGCCGTCGGGTAGCTGCTCATCATTTCAAAGTCTATATCTGTGGTTCAAGAAATGGAATTGCTATTCTCGATTCAGACAAGACACTGATTTGTTTACGAAACGCTTGTCATTTTATAGGATCTCCCATTCGTCAAAAAGGCCGTTCCTTCTTTTTAAAGACCCATCATTTATTTAAAGATGAGATAATGGAACAAATGGCGACGAACTGTATCAATGATTCTCAATGGAGGATCGGGAGTTTTTTGACCAATTGTTCAAGTCCAAAAAAAATCCGTTCGAGAAACAAGAAGATAAATTTCGGGTCGAACCAACAACCAGATTGTGTAGTTATTATGGATGCAGATAGAAAGTCTTCGGTCATACAGGAAGCTGATCGATCACAAATACCTATTGCATCTTCAGTGGATTCTACGATCCCATTGGGATCCTATAAAAAAATAACTTATCCCATTCCAGCGAATGATCCTATACAGTTCGTATATCTATTTCGTAATTCGATCACGAAAACAGTTCTTCTTGAACGGGGAAGAATCGTTGCGATGAAGGAGACTGCGGGAGAAGAAACAACTCATCGATCGACCTTTTCTAAGAAGAATTGGTTTTAGTCCATCGGTATCGGTCGACTGGTCAACCATAAAACTACAGCTTCAAAGCCGTAGCGCTAACGCACGCCCTCCATTTTGCAGCTGTAGTTGGCTTTGAAGCCGGGGGGACCCTTTTATGGATTGAACAAGAATTGTACGACTTCGGGCTGGGTTGGATGAAGCCGGCTGATATAGCTTTTCAACAACGAGTGATTCCATTGACCGGTACAAAGGCATCTCGACTATGGAGGCTAGGGTAGCTAGAGTATCGGGTAGGCTGTTCTTGTCTCTAGGAAGCTGAACGAAAACCACCTCAGCAAACAGTGAGACTAGGTGTTCGGCTAGCTCTTGACTTGATACGGAATCCACTTATGGTCCACTACTTGGTAAGCTTCCACTCTACCACGACCTGACTGATAACCCATTTCGAGTCCCCTTACGCGAGTCACTTCAAACGTGAGAGCGCTTCTCAGAGTAGTGTAGTGTGGTCAGTTTTTTAGTCTCATTCATTGGATCGATCGAAAAAGACAGTTTTTAAGACAAGAAAGAAGGGCTATCATCATCCAGTTCAGCGGGAAGCGTCATCGATCCGGGCCAGCTAGCGAGAAGCAAGGGAACAATTGTTACCCGCTTTAGTATATTAGTGAACCGGGTGGACAGATAGAATCAACAAGGGCACCGAGCACATTTAAGGCGCACAGAATAAGGTCTTTCTCTTTTTTTTCGGTGATTGATAGGGATGGGTCTTGTGGATTCCGTTGTGGAGCCGATTAAATTCTTTTGTGATAATAAATCCAAAATATCGTTGACAAAAAACCCCATACAGTCTGGAAAGTCAAAGCACATTCAAGGGAAAGACCCAACCATTATATAAATAGTGTTGTGAAGCAAGGAGACTTCGCGGTTATTCATATGCCAACAGATGAGATATTGTCTGATCCTCTCACGAAAGCATTAGATGCTGAAACATTCCTAGGACATGTGTATAAGATGGGCATTTTTTTTTGAATGTTGAGGCCGCAAAGGAAGTCGATTCTTTGTCATTTTTCCTTTATTCCGATGCAGCGCCCTGTGGGCGGATTGAAAAAAATCAAATTAAAAAAAAATACGCAAGCGCTTTGGCTTTGGTGTTCGAACTAGTCATTAATGGTCGGCAACATGGGTACCCTTTTTCGGTATGCGTTGCGAACACTTTATTTTGAGCGTCTCATCTTCTCTGGAGAAGCAAAAATAGAAGGGATAGAGCAGATGGTCCAACTACAGAACTTCTTCTTTTTCATTACTTCCATGGTCGTGCCTCGTGGCACGGCAGCACCCGTACTATTGAAATGGTTCGTCAGTAGAGATGTTCCCACAGGTGCCCCTTCTTCCAATGGTACGTTAATTCCTATTCTTATCCCTGAATTCCCTTTTTTAGTCTATCTACATTCAAGGAAATTCATACACTCCATGGACAGAGCAAAAAGTGGAGTGTTGATCAGAGCAAGCTGCCATTTTCTATTACCAGACATAATTTGGAGAAGCTCATCCGCTAGAAATGCTTTATTTCGTTTCGTTCCCGTTCCTCATTTCCGTCTTATCGAATCCATGGGGGACTTGTCATATTTAGAATCTTTCTGCGGTGTGCTCCGTTTACTATTCTTTTGTACTCTCTTCTCTTTACCACGCGATAGGTCAGCGAAGCGTGAGTGTGCGCAGAGCGCCCGTACTACCTGCCTAACCCTTCGGCCTAACGGGAATGAGCAACGACGAAATGACAAGAAACCGGGGCACCCCCATATAGAAAGAAGAGTAGAAGGTTTTGGGCCTGTAGCTTTACCCGTCCCCCCTTCGTCGGGGGGTGCGAGTTGGGGGGGTGTGCCGCCAGAAATAGGGCTTGAAGCTATCGCCTTACCAACGAGCCGACTGCTGATGGCTGTTGGTCACGACTACTACCAAAAAGTGAACATGAAGATTCATATTTCACATGGAGGAGTGTGCATCTTTATCTTGGGTGTTCTTCTGTCGTGCGACCCGGTGGCTTATGTGCGACCTGTGGCCCACGCCTCCTATTTGTTCAGGGCGGGCGGCGTGAACTCTGATTCGATCCGGGTATTCAATCCCGACGCTGAGATGCTCAGTTGACTCCTTAACCTTGATAGGAAGATGGCTTATTCAAAAATTAGTGCATAAGGGTAAGGAACGTTGGATGAACTAATGCGAATGGGTGTAAGCCTCGCTGCTCGGAAACACCCAGTGCTGACCACACTGAGAGACACGAAAGCGCAGGTAATGCCAGTTGGCGAAGTGGCGTTAAGCATCCCTAGCGGTACGCAAAGAGAGGTCGTGATGATATTATCTATGTTCGTACCGCTCCTCGTGGAGTAGATCCCGCATCCAACCAACCCTTTTTACCAGGGAACGGGAGAATTCCCACTCCCGCTGGCAGGCCAGCCGGGCCATGAGCGTGATGGGAACGGGCTTCCCAAAAAGCCAGCCCGGGCCGGGGTCAGCATAGAATGAAGGGGACGGCCCTAATGTTGTGTTGGCAAAGAAAGCGGGTTGCGGGCGGATAAAAGCGGACGTGGGACTCGGGTCAGGGCGCAGCGTAACTAGGAGAGCCATTCAATTTAGGGTGAGACAGAATGGGCGGGCACGAGCGGTCTGGTGTCCGAGCCGATTGGTCAGACGACGACTACTGCACTTTTTTTGATAGTATTAGCCGCCTATCCCGGAATGGAATGGGATGGAATAGAAAGAACGCGAAGTTGGATCGGTTTTGGGGGGTGGGGGGCTTCTTCACAAGCTTATCTCCGCCCCGTTTCCTGTCCGTCTCGACTGGCAGCAGCAGGTCTCCCCATCTCTCCTGAACTTCCCCCGGTCTTTGACCCGAGCTGTATGAGGCATAAACTCGTCCCACGTACGGTTCGGAGGCCGAGCCCCACCCCAGCAGTAATGGTGCGGCTTAGGTCAACTAATACGAATAAGATACAGTTCACTCAACGATTGCCTTTGGGTTCCGAACTCCATATGGGGAAGGAGCGTTGTTGTTTGCGAAGTCTCGATCATTTACATGGACCCACTTCTCATTCTATTTGTGGGAATTTGATGATTTATAAACCGTCTCTAACGAACGATCGGTTCATGTTTGAGCATGATGAATCACTTCGTGCCGACCTTTTGCCAAAAAACTTTCCTGCCTCATCTGAGAATGGAAAACTGGAGCATTTTTTGCATCGGCGGATGAAGAATCGCGAACATAAGAATTTCTGGTTTCCCATGTTCCCAGAAAAAAGATACTTTTATTCCATTCGAGAAACGACGAGCACGACTGAAGTGGCTATACATACAAATCCATTTACGGATCTATATGCTCCAATTGGAACTGGAAGTTCCAGAACTGGCGGCTGGTATACCACCATAATGAAACTGCCTTTTATTTTTAGTATTCGGATAGGATTTCTGTTGGCTTCATCGGGAGGCTCGCGTAGTTTGTTACGTCAGCTCCTAAAGGATAAGTTGCATTGGAGTTGATAAAGTTCCGTGGAGTTCATAATTGCATAAAAGGAGTCAAAGTAGTGGCTGCGGTGCGAAATCCATCATTGGCTAAACAATCCATTATGCCATTTTGGGCTTTGTTCTAACCGATTCCTCGGCTAGCGGCATTCCTGATCCTCTTTATGTGTATTCTAGCCTATATGCGATATGGTATCTTAATAGTATTTCACTCATATTGGTACCAAAAATATAAGCGCTTCCCAGGATCGGACGGTCTCCAGCTAGCGAGCGGCTCAAGTCAGCTATGGGGTCCAACTCCTCCTCGATCTATGCTACTAACAGTGCGCTTTGCTTGTCAGGTAAGGGATCGGATCAAGAAGCTGGAGGGAGTTACCTTATTTATAAGCCCACAAGTGCGGCCCATAGCATTGCGCGGGGTCCGTGGGTTGGCAACATGGCCAGTTGAGAGAGGATCCCAAGCTTAACGAACGATGCGCGCTCACGTGAAGCAAGGCAACATTGCATGCTGCTTTTCACTTTTCACGCGCGATAAAAGAGATAAAAACGTTGACGAACCAAGCTCCGTTGAGAGCCTTGCTTGCGGGGCTGGTGGACCGGTAACCGTTTAGCTGAGATCCATTCTAGCGCGCTAGGAGCGGTATGCAATAGTTGCTTTGTGGCGGGCAAGGTCAATTTCATAAGATAGTATAGCCCATAGCAAATAATTGAACAAAAACATGGATTTTACGCCGATAGCTCTTCGTGCCCCTTTGGCTCGAATAGAGCTAAATAAGCTCTGGAATCGTAAGTAAAGTAAGCCAATGACCAAACTCAAACTCATCCGCCGAAGAATTAGAATCTAGAGATGCATCAGAAGAATCGTTTGCATAGGCTACTAACGATAAATAAAAGTAAGAACGATTGTCATCAGTTGATTAGCAAGAGCTAGCTAAAATAACCCAAGCCCATGGGCTTGGAAGAGTAGGGTCAGGCCCCAAGTCTGAAGTCTGATTCTCAGATACTTGAAACCAATTCAATCCAAACTTTACCGAAAGAACAGGTGCATCATGATAATACGCATCCCCATCAGCACCCGAATCCCCGTCTGGTTTCCCATCCCCAGCCTTAGCATCCCCATAAACAAAAGAAGCAAGCCTTGTTTGTTGATCCCGTGTCATGCTAAGGTATCTTGAAAAGAGGAACCAAAAGGGGTATCAAAATGAACATACGAATCGACAGAAACCGACGATACAAGAGATTCATCAACAAAGGAGATTAGCTCGGGCGGGTAAGGCAGTCTTTAGAGGGTCCTTCTCACGAATCGTAAGCCACTTTTTCCGTTTCACCCTAAAGGATTCCGATCTCTCGAATCCTGATCCCTCTGCATCTGAATAGGTTATTTCATCAGTATCAATCTTTTCATCCTATGAATCATAGGCGGCATTCGAATCCGTCTCAGAAAAATCCTCTGCCTAATTAAAGTCAGAATAATCGGCTGAATAATAGGTATCCAAACCCAAAGTCTGAAGCTGAGTAATGAGCTGGGGTACCGTTTTCCCTAAGGAAATGAATGACTTTCAATTCTAAGTATAGTATGAAACTGGGGCTGAACCCGTTCCTCAAGCTTAAGAGCTACGAGGATACCGCCTTTCAAGGCACTCTGAAACCGGCAAGCGCAAGCGCCTTCCTTGTCAGTTAAGTGTTCGGCCTATTGATTGACACTGGAAGACTGGAATAATAGTCCAACTATGGTTGGACCCTATAGGCAGTTTCGGTTCGACGCTTTGATCCCGGCCGTGGAAGGTCCCCAGGTATGAGGATCGGACGGGGAAGTAGGAGGGGGGTCAGTCTCTCGACTCCGGTTTCGTGTCCTGAGTAATGAAATCCCATTTTGGTGGTTATAAGTCTGACTTAGAGGACTCTGAACATGTGGAGTAGTGAGCCGATCCCGTCGGTTTTGATCGTTCTTCCAAACGAGCAGACCCATCAGGGCCTGGCCTAGCTTCTGTGAACGATTCGGTGGAAAATTCTTCGTCTTGCTTTCTATCCTTCTTCGCACAGATTTGCCCGCCTCCTTATTCTATTCGGATATATTTTAAAGTCTGCACGTCACCTTTACCGTTTGCCGTTTGTTTAAGGGAATGAATGGGAGGGAGTCTGGGAGCTATGAGTCGACAAGAAGGTTCTATTCCCTCTGTGTCCCAATACCTTAAACTTCCCTCCGAAATAAAATGCTAATGCCAACTATACTTTGTAGCTCTTGTATATTATCTATTCATATTCTTATGTCTCTTTAAATAGATATACTTGTTTAATAGATAAACTTGTTTAATAACCCTACTATCCAAACTTATTTAAACTAGGGTTGCCTACGCTTGCTGCTTGCTCGCTGTCTACTAAACGAGCCTTCCTTTGTTTGATCAATAAGCCGCCCGGCCCGTATCAACTAATGTGTAAAGTGGAGTCAAATCAATGAAGTGAACAGCCCAACCTCTTTGTTTGAAGCGTTGCCAGGAAGCTTCTACTTGCTTGTTGAAGCAAAGCTTCCCCTAATTCCAAAAAACACAACAAACAATAGATTTGCAACTATCGGAAAAAGCTTCTCTTTGATAGCGGTCATAGGGAGGGTCCAGAAAGGATCTGATCGTAGATAGAGACTGAAACGAGTGCGCGGGGGTAGGGGCGGATGTAACCAAGTGGATCAAGGCAGTGGATTGTGAATCCACCACGCGCGGGTTCAATCCCCGTACCCATTGAACTATGGAATTAGGGTTTTTCCCTATATATATATCTATATATATCTATATATAGATATATATATAATCCACCTAAGTATTAAAGGTTTGCTTGGTGTACTTTTTTTCCATTGAACCCGTTCCGTCAGGAAGGTGGTTACCTCCTCAGAGGTCAACTTTTTTTTTTTGATGGCTATAACTATATGATAGCTTGGCATACATCCCTTTATGGAACTTACTTTAGATCTACCTTCTTCTTTCTATTTTCTGTCTATAGAGTGATTTCCGCTACCTAACCTTAGATTGTCAAACCTTAGCCAAAGAAAAGGCCGCAGGTCTCAACCATTGCTATCCCAAACTCTATAGAATGACGCTAGAAGGTTCCCTCAACAGCTCATTACTAAGTAGTAATGAATTGCTCCCCATTACTCAATAGGGCAGCCCGAATCTGACCAAGGCATTTGTAGTAGCGCTTAGCAGCTCTTCTAACCTTAGCCTTAAATAGTTAGGAATTAGCTCTTCAGAAGGTTCCTTAGAATGTGAACTCAAGAGATTGTCGCTTCCGAAGTTCGGCAGCTCAGTGGCTAATTCAACTGCTAAGCGAAAGAGTTTACTACTTAGTTTTTGAAGCAGCGTCTACTCCTGGAGCTGTCGGAATTTAAGACAATCTTTTATGGCTACCGACGAGTGAACTCGCCTTAGATACCAAGGAAACCACCTATTGGGAACTACACCATTTCTGCCGCCTACACATCCCCATCTCCATAGAAGATTCTGTAACTGTAAAATGTTTGAGCTAAAGCGAAGAGGGGACGTAGGGAGCATTCTTTCATTATGGCTACGGAGCGCCTATGCGCTACCTATCGAGACTCTCCCGGCTTTCTTAGTGGGGCGAGTACTCAAGTTCCTTCCTTCTTAGTCAAATCAGATGATACGCCTCGGCTTTAGCTGCCGGCTAGGTGATCGAAATAGCTCAGGTCAGTGAGGACTCACTTACTCACCGAACTTATCTATTATATAGATATCCAAATTTTATCTACTGAATGAAAAAGGAACCGGGTTATAAAATAAGATACCGCTGTTGTACTACTTTACAGGTAAGAAACAGCTGCAGTAAGAACTGGAAGACTGATGTATGTACTGTAACCCTCTCTTCCGCTATTGGTGGACTGGTAACTTGCACAGAGCTTCTTAGCGCGCTTTGAAAGCGCTTAGCTTAGCTTCTGCTAGCGGCGGGCTTCGGTCAGTTCAGTTGCAAACTGAAGGAACCTTAGGGCGAAGTGACGGGCCCGCGGAGCGGCTTGATTGTGGTAGTCATTGCGAACATCTCTCCTCTTCTATTAGCGTAGCGTGCACAGTTAGCTTGTTCCTTAGGCACATCTCTCTTTTTTAGTTTCACGCTGGCCTAGTCAGTCTTTTAGTAAGCGTATATAAGCAGCTGTTTAGTGTATAAGCAATTATTTAGTGGCTCGGTGCGGCCCCTCAGTGTAAATGGCGGTGGAGGTTGGTTGAAGAAGATGATGTTACGCGGCGTTCAGAACCAGCCGTCGAAGTGAATGAATTAGAAGGAACGAAGAAGTAAGGAAATGAGACGTGAACTATTTCATAAACAGATCCTCCCCTCCACACCAATCACGAGTTTTTTTCCATTCCTATCGTATATCGTCGTCACGCCCTTAATTATAGGTTTTGAAAAAGACTTTTCATGTCATTCCCATTTAGGTCCGATTCGGATCCCTCCGTTGTTTCCCTTTCCTCCCGAACCTTTTCCTCGAAATGAGAAAGAAGATGGTACATTCGAATTGTATTATTTAAGTGCTTATTGCTTGCCAAAGATCCTACTTCTACAATTGGTAGGTCACCGGGTTATTCAAATAAGTCGTGTTTTCCGTGGTTTTCCCATGTTACAACTTCCGTACCAATTCGATCGATCCGGAATGGATCGGTTAAACATTCCATTAGGGAGCCCGGTCTTTACTCTTCTGTGTGGTATTCATTCTCGTTCGGCTCTTGGAATCATATCCAGTAGTGGTTGGAACAGCTCGCAAAATCCAACCACTTCACCTACTTCATTGCCCCCAACCGTTTCCCGTACTTCTATTGAAACAGAATGGTTTCATGTTCTTTCATCGATTGGTTATTCCTCTCCGTTCGTATCTCCTTCTCCAATTTCGGTCTCGATTAGTTCACAAGATTGAATGGCCAAGTCATTGAAAAGCCTCGATTCGATTGTTTTCAAAGAATGTTGAGTGGGTATGTAAGTTAAGTTAAGCCTGGGAGGAACTTTAAAGAAGGGCTTTCGGTTCTTTGCACCCTGTTTTGGTGTTGCAGCTATATTTCGATTCATCTTCTTCTTGTTTGAATAATTGGACTAATAACCCATTGAATATGATGGGGGAACCTCCTTGGCGCTGCTCCGCTATGCGCTATTCATGGTGCTACTGTAGAGAAGACTTAATTCGAAGATGGAACCATGCTTTTGCTTTTCACCGCTGAAGAGACCTATTGGTCACTGCTAACCGCTTCTGGTCCCAAAGATTCGAGCTTGCTATTTTCGTTAGTTACTTATCTTTATATTATTTGTGCCAGTGACCGGTTTATGGATTGGAGTAGCCTCTTTAGTTTAGTGCCAGCTCTGAACGTATGGCTTCGTTTCCCAGGAAATCCGTGCTGCAGAAGATCCTGTTAGACTTTCTTTGGTATTCGTGCTTTGATGGCGGCTCAGAATCAGCCTCATGAAAAACATAACTATTCCCAACCCTCTCTTTAATGGAACTTGGGAGCTGGTCGTGACCAGCCGGTTTCGTTTGGTGGGCCGGGAATGCCTGACTTATCTGTCCGGTAAACGACGTGACTTAAAGGGCTCACGTTTTACATGCCGGATTCATTGTATTCTGGGCTGGAGCACTGAACCTATTTGAAGTGGCTCATTTATTGTACAATTATATATATGCATGAACAAGGATTGAGTTGACTTCCCCATCTAGCTACTCTAGGTTGGGGGGTAGGTCCTGGTGGGGAAGTTATAGACACCTTTCCATACTTTGTATCTGGAGTACTTTACTCAAATTCCTCTGCTGGGGTCTGCTTTGGCGGTATTTATCATGTCGTACCTGAGACTCTTAATCCTTTCCCTTCTGCGGTTATGTATAGAAAGAAAGATAGAAAGAAAACTTTAAGTATTAACTTAATATAGGTATAGGTGCTTTTTCTCCTAGTGCTCAAGGCTCTTTATTTTTGAGGCGTATATGATACCTGGGCTCTCGTAGGGAGTCATAAAAATGACCAACTTGACCAACCAAGTGTGTTATTTTGTTATTCACTAAAATCCCCCTTTCCTTGGGGGAGAAGGTTAGTGTGGACGATTTATAAGATATAATTGGAGGACATGTATGGTTAGGTTCCATTTGTATACTTGGTGGAATTTGGCATATCTTAACCAAACCCTTTGTTTGCATGGGCTCCCCGCGCATTTGTCTGGTCTGGAGAAGCTTACTTGTCTCTTATAGTTCAAAGGCTTTATCTGTCTTTTGTTTCATCGCTTGTTGTTTCGTCTGGTTCAATACGCTTATCCCAGTGAGTTTGACGGGCCCACTGGCCCAGAAGCTTCTAAAGCTCAAGCATTGACTTTTATAGTTAGAGACCAACGTCTTGTCTTGGGGCTTACGTGGGATCCGCTCAAGGACCGTTTAGGTAGGTATATATCTCATTCGTCCTGACCAACTCTCAGCGATTCCTTTCTCCGCTAATCACCCCTTCCCAAGCAGCCCGCCCCGATCGATCTTGTAAGATCGGCGAATGATTAGGGGTTGAGATGGTCCGAAGTTGTCGGAACGAATCGTTTGCTTTATCGAACAAAGCTTTATTAGGAGGTCGTCGGTTGGCCCCCTATTTTCAACCATTACAGCTGGCGTCGACTAGCTTTGCGATACGGACGGACACGAAGAAGAACGCAGGCAGCGGAAATGCAAAAGAGAAGAGCAAAGATTCCCGACCCAAGTTATTGACTCAACAAAAAATCTGTTGAATGAAGGAACTTACCCTCAGCCACTAGTGTGAAGGAAATCCCTTGACTTCGCTTATGCTCAGTCAAGTGAGGCGGGCGGAGATTCCATTCGAAGTAACGTAACAGGATTCTTGAATGTACCATCTTCAAATCTCGGGATCCAGAGTTTTTCGAGAAAAGGTCCCATCCTTCAATATCATGATTGGGTCGACCAGGCCAGATCATGAGTGAAATATCATGATCGGGTCGACCAGGTCAGGCCCGATCATGAGTGAATAGAAAATCGAAAACGTACATTGCTGTTCCAGCGGAAATACTTGGAATAATTCTACCACTTCTACTAGGAGTAGCCTTTTTAGTGCTAGCTGAACGTAAAGTCATGGCTTTTGTGCAACGTCGAAAGGGTCCTGATGTAGTGGGATTGTTCGGATTGTTACAACCTCTAGCAGATGGTTCGAAATTGATTATAAAAGAACCTATTTCACCAAGTAGTGCTAATTTCTCCCTTTTTAGAATGGCTCCAGTGGCTACATTTATGTTAAGTCTGGTCGCTCGGGCCGTTGTACCTTTTGATTATGGTATGGTATTGTCAGATCCGAACATAGGGCTACTTTATTTGTTTGCCATATCTTCGCTAGGTGTTTATGGAATTATTACAGCAGGTCGGTCTAGTAATTAGGGGGGCGGCCGTTCGGTCGCCTATGATACTAGGACCAATTGGTCAAAAATGGGTTTGTGCCGCAGGTGTTGAACGATCTACTCTACACAGGTGTGGGCTTACGGGGCTAGGGCTCATAAACCCTTTCTTTCATTCATCAAGTTTGGTCGGTCACTTTTCCGGGCCGGAATCGAGAAGTGGAAGTAATAAAAAAGAGATGTTTCTCTTCGCACCTCAGATCAAGAGGAAAGGTAGCTTGTCAAGCTGGCCTATAACTATATAATAGCTGTCTTTTAACCGGCTGTTCTTCTTTGTCAACGCTACTATTTCCTACTTGACTTATTAAAGAACAAATGGGTTATTCAAAAAAGAAAAGGCGACGAAAGCCCCCTACAGTACAGTCGAAGTCAGCGGCTGAGTTAGCCTAGCCTCGCCTACTTTTCTTTTTTTAAGTAGGCGAGCGAGTTAGCGAAGACGCTTAGGCGCTTGCGATAAGAGAGCGTCGGTGCGTAGCCTTCATTCTACTACGCTACGCAAAGGTTACGAAGTGACTTAGCTCGACGTTAGGAGAGTCAAGGGTAGGGCTTGTCCCTACATAGAAGAACCGCTGTTCCCTGACTTTATAAGGTATAACCAAAAGCTCCCCGGGGCAAAGCCGCTTCGTACCACTGATAGACTACTTAAGATTCAATTCAAAAGGCGCTACTTAGTTTCGTTTGTCATTGTCTGTCAACTAAGTAGGGACAAGCCCTACCCTGCTCATCCTTAAATCTTAGGAGCATGCCGAAATAAAAAAAGGATGGTCCCCTTTTCATTCTTTCCGTTCCGGAAAGAATGAAAGTACCTTACCCCCCATCATGGTGAACCTCTCCTTGTGATCGGGATGAGGTAGATGCCTCCCAGCCGGGGGGCGGATCGAATCGGAGTTTCCTTAGGTAGCCACCGACCTACAGTTATCCTTAAACTTCAGTGCTTGGTGGAGAAGAAGCGAACAAAGGTACGCTCGCTTGCTGTCTTGTTCTCTGCCGCGGACTGGGATCGCTCGCCAGCTAGGCCCTATAGAATAAAGTTGGAGCAACACATTGTATGAGAACATATTACCCATCTTTGGGGACAAGGGGCGGAACGACCTCTCGATCTACTTACAGCAGCCCAGGACGGGCATCGTCGTCTAGGCGTTCCCTGTTGCTCAGATCTCCCCTACGCCTAGGACGTTGTCTGGGCCAAGAGCCATAGTTAGTTGCTGTTTCCATTTGGTTGTTTTTTTCTCGTTGTTGATACCGGCAAGACCCAGCCAGATGATGTCTGCTGGTTGGTAGTGAGAGGACTCTTAGTACCCGAAAAAAAAGGGGCGCTGGTGAAAAAACAATCATTTTATTTAGTTTCTTTCTCTCCCTTAGCAGCGGGAAAGGAGTCTATCTATCTGCCTAGCTTTGGTAGATTTCCCCCAACGCAATCCACAAACTGAAATTCCACGAATCCCGTCGGTGGATAAGTCCGACGACTCAGCAGCAGTGCGGAATTGAGTTTCTCGTCCGGTGGATCTGATCTATAGTTAGGGGGCAATACATACCAAAAGGTTCGAAGAAGGAACGCGCAAAAGAGAGAGTATATAACCAACCCTCCCGTATAACCTAAAAACATTAGCGAAGCGGCTGGATGCATAAGGGAAATGCACCTTTATGATACCTTAGTCGGGATGCATAGGGGAGTTCAACCTACGAGCACGGAAGAACGTGGGTACCACTGACTGTGGTAAGATTCTTAGCCCTGTTGATGACTCCATCTAAAATACAAAACAATAGGGACAGCCGGAAAAGTCGTTTCGTATCTTGAATAAAGTAGGTTGGATCAGGCGGAGGTCTCGTCTCAGAACCCGACATTCACTCCGGCATATCGCACCCCAGTCCCTATGCGCCACAAGATCCATCATATCTGAGGTCCGGGATTGGCAGGACGGAGAGTATAAGAATATGATTGATTGCCTTACAACCGGTATTGAAAGAGTTCGGAATCGGAAGGCCAGTAAGAACTTGACTTGGACCCTAAAGGAAAAAGAAGTGCTGACCTAGAGACGACCAGCCTTACGACCGAAGTACCAACAATTCGTACGATCCCCCAACAAAGACCAGACCCTAGTGATACTAAAACCTAGGCCACTCCAGAAGATCGATTTCCAAGACTTGCCGTAACCCGATCTAATTCTTAAAGGTAATGTAATCCATGCCGACGAACTTCGAGTACTCCTTGTCTTTAGGCATGGGAATTCAAAGAGATGACTAATCGGAGCTATCCGCAAGCGCCTTGGGGGTAGGGATAGATAACTAAGACGGGTAAATCCCGAACTTTTTCTCCGTTGAATTGCGTCCTCTCTATCATCCAGACAGATAAATAGACAGATAGGCCAACCATCTTTAAATAAAATAAAAAAGATACTGAAAATAAATTCGGATTGAAACAAGGCAAACCAGTGTTGAGAAAAGGGCGTAGCAGATGGTGCGAAGATCTGGCACAGGCTAGGCTGGCTTGCTGCTACAAAGCCAAAAGCATAAGCTAAAGCTTTAGGATTTAAAGTTGGTTTGGAATGATTCCCCGGGTAGTACTCTTCATCGGTCGCAACTGGCTCGATCCGAGTGTTCTGAGTTACAACAATGATTACACGAGCAAAGTAAGGAAAGGGTTAGCTTGATACCGAGCGCTGCTTTTCCTCAAGAGCAACTTAGCCGAGTTCCAACTCAGTGGAACCCCTAAAGGCTTATCCTGCTATAGAATAAATCACGTAGGCGGGGCAGCACCCACTTTTTTTTTGACTTTTCATTATCATAAAGGCATGCCTATCTTCTACTAGCAGCTCTTGGACTTTGGCAGGTTGGACTACCGAGTCTTAGCTAAAGGCTTCACAGGTAAATGGTCTTCATCAAAGGGTCGTTGAACTCTCATTCGGATAAACGCTAAAAACTCTTGTCATTTAGTCAACACAGCCTCCGTAAACACAGGAATGGAATACCTTTTCCTCTTCCTTTGACCGCTTCTTCACTTTACTGAAAAAGCGCATCTTCTAGTTCTGGTTCAAGTTCGAGTTCCCCTACTAATCTGCCTTCTTCTTCTGGGTTGGTTTGGCAGGGACATCGTGAACTTATCTTGATTGTGGTTGAAGTAGTACCGAAAGAAAGAAAAAGCACCATAGCAATCAAAAAGTGTCACACTAGTTGTTCCCGATACGAAAAGCTTTAACTCAACTGGCACTTTAACATGTGCCTTCTCTGTCCCTTATTCTGGAGCTGGCATTTTCACTCGCGCTACCCGAAAGGGAAAATGAGGTCATCCCTTTCTCTAAGCCTGCTAGCTAGAAGAGAAGGCCCTACGCAAAGAAAAAACAAAGATGGAATAGTCCGGCCCACTCTGCTGAAAACCAATCGATAGAAGAAAAAAAGGCCATTTTTTCTGCTCCCAGCTTATAGAGAAAGAAATGGCTTTCTCTGGCCCGATGAAATTAGACATTATTTTCTTTGCTCAAAAGGCTTTGATTGTGTAATAGCTTCGTGAATAGAAAGGAACCGGCCGAATAAGCACTTTTATACTGAGTGGAAACCATGGATTTTTGTTCCATTGGTTGGAAAGATAAGCATTCGCTTTAGCCAAAGCCGGGACCGGGATAGAGAGATTTAGTTAGGCCTTTGAGGAAAAGATTGAGATAGGACTCGCCAGAACCCGATGTGTGAGTCAAGCATTCCCCAGAAAGAAAATCAGGCAAACCTGTCATTAGTTGGTGGTTGTGTGTCTGTATTTTTTCTACTAAATCGTCAGTGCGTGTGTGTGGCCAAGCCCCAGCTTGCTTGTAGTCGGCATTCCTAACCGGTAGCGTAGCATTCCTTTATTATAGCATAGCTAGCTTTTTCTTTCAGCAAAAAAAAAGCCTATCTCTTTGGATGGAGCAATTCAACTACGAGCTCCTGGATGAAGGCTCTCACCGATCGAAGGGCTGACTTACCCGGCCAGGCCAAGTTGTGAGCAAGATGTCGATTTGGTCTGTCGTCCTCCTCATTATAGTCCTCCTAGAATCAATAGCATTTCGTCGGAATACATCCTGTCTTTTCACCTTTGTAGTCCTATGCATAGTCAGTACTATAGCCCCAATCATGGCTACTAATAAAATCAGACTAGGAATCAAAAACCGGACGGAATAGTAGGTATAAAGTAAATTGCCCAATGTTTCCAAATTAGTCCAACTTCGTACCTTTCCGGCATAAACTGTATATCTCAGAGAGGTCGTATTTCTGTGGGTTGGTAGTAATGGAATGGTTTCATTATCTAAAATGAAGAACATTTCCCACCAAAGGATCAGTCCAATAATACCACTCACTGGTAAATAGCGCAATACTTCTTCGTGAGTCTCCGCTATTTGAATATTGAACATCATAACCACGAATAGGAATGAAGCGGCAATAGCTCCTATATGAACTACTGGGGAGATCATAGCGGAGAAGTCGAGACCTAACAAAATAAGTAAACCTGAAGTGTCGCGAAAGACTGGGATGGGAAACGAAACGGAATGTACCGGATTTTTAGCACGTACAACCATCAAACCAGAGACCAAAGCAGGGCTCGACAAAACAGAAAGTATCATGGTACGTCGTCCTTTCCTGAAATGGAACTTGAATGCTTCTGCAAAAAGACGCATTCAAGTCGATCTATTACGACCAGCGCGGTTGTTCGTATTTCATTTTTTTCTTCCAAGCCAAGCCCTTCTTAGAAAAGAAAGCACTCACTGAATAACTTACGGAGTCTCAAATCTCTCTCGACGCCGAGAATTTTTTATGTGTCCGGGTCGATCAGAGGTTCGGCTTGCTTCTCCCCCACCCTTTTTAGCGTTCTGGGGTAATAAGTACCCTTTTTTTATTCCAGATGGAGGGGGGCGAAAGAAGCGTCGAAGGCCTTATCTTATCCAGTCCAGCAAACACGTCCATAGAAAATAAAATAAGGCTCGGCAAAGACGACAGAAAGACGGAACTTTTCATCCATGCCTTAAGCATGCTTAAAAAAAAAAGTACTTATGAGTTCCTTCGCTGATGACAAAGACAAAGAGGCAAAGATCTCGTGGAAATGTCCCACCAACAAATAGAAAGAAGGAAGAGTTGGTTTAGGTTCTTTTTCATTGGCATGTGATAGGGCGGGGTGGTCTACCGGAACAGAAGGGAAAGACATACATGGCACCAATCCAATCTCAAGAACTCTGATTCCACCATTTCTGTGTCGCTGACTGGGGTCTCTCCCCCTCTGGGGAATCCATAGAAAGCAAAACCATTCCATAAAGTGCTTGCTGTCGGTCTCGATTCATTCTCTTTTCAAGTCTGATCATGGCATGTGTCACGCTCATCTATTCTATAGTCAAAGCAGGAGCCCATCCTTAGCAACGTGCCCCGGTTGTCATGTTTGTGTTTGTGTGTGTCTGAATGTCTGAGCTCCTCGTGAATTGCCTTCTTCGAGGTTCGGGGCGGGATTTCACTCTTCAATGGTACGGTACCTGCACGGGCCCTTTGTCGATATGGGTCATCCTTAGTATACTAAAAAACTCCGTTTGGTGGGTCTGAAGTCAAGACCAAACTATTTTCGGAAGAGCGTGAAAATGGGAATTCTAATTATATGGCTTGGTAGGGAAATGGGTCCTTTTTTCTCTGGGGTATGTAGTTTGCAATCATTACAATTGGTACATTCTTTTCTTTTTTGAATACCCTTGCTTGAGTTTAGTCTGCATTGTTGTCCATCTAGTACTTTGAGTAGGGTATTAGCGAATGCCGTTCCAGCTTCCATCGCCCCAATAACTGAGCTATCTTGATTTCCTTCATGGAACTCGTTAAATAGCCAAAGATCATAATGATTATGTGCTCCTGTGAAATAATTTCTTCTGGAGCTTGCATAAAAAATCTTTATTTCTCAGCATATCAAAGAGAAAAGTTTTTTGTTCCATAAACATAAAGAAAAAGTGGTTTTGTTTTTATTAGTCTACCAAAGAGAAGGTTGCATGCAATCCAATCTAGTAGGAAGTCTTTTTCTTTTAATTCGTATATATTGTATTCTTTTTGGAACCCTTCTTTTACTAATCTTTTTTTTATTCGGTTGTTTAGTTTTCCCTATATTTGATAACTTGAATATCTTCATAAACATTTATTAGAGCTTGGATAGGGCCATTTCAGCGAGTTGGGGATCTTTATATGCTTCGTACCAGTAGCTTCCATAACTTCTGCATAAGCATTGCTTTTTTTGTTCCCTTGCTACTATAATGGAGCTGCAATCAAAACACTTTAGTATTCTTTCAACAAACTCCATGAACTTCTAAACCCTGCTTCCTTTTCTGCTCTATTGAGTGTAATTAGTATATACCTTCGTTGGAGTTTCTGTATGTTATGTTTTTGTGTTTTTATTTCGCGATTGTAAAGTGTCGGCACGTTGCCTTATCTTTTTATTATACGATATACGGTATAGGTATCGGTTAGTTAATTGATGGACCGGTGCGCCTGGGGGTTTGGTTCCCCCAGCCTTATTTATAAAAATATCCCGTTCCCCCAGGGCTGCCTCATCGCGTTCCTGTACGTCGCTACCTCTGTTTTATAGAGGCTATGAACGATCTCAAAACGACTGACCGACCCAAATTAAGACTACGGAACGAACCGAACCATACTAAGAAGCCGACATCTTAACAGCCGCGAAAGTGAGCATCATAGCTAGTGCTATACTTGATATCAAAATAGCCAGCGTTTCCTCTTTGTATTCTTGATCTGGCATCTGGAGCTCACTAGGGCCTTCAACATTTCTCTCTGGTTGCGCTCCCTCTACTACTTCAATCATTTTATTGATGACTTCTTCTGGAAACAGTGTCTCTTCAAGATCAATTATAACTGCTAAAGAATTTCTCATCCCTTCTATAACTTCCCATATTTCCAATTCTGTAGGTGGGTGAAGTAGTAGACTGAGATTGACTTCCGGCAGCAAGGCCCACCAAATGCTACATTCGACGCATAAATAAGGTAAAATAACATTCATCATTTCTGCTAAGTAGGTATGAATAGAGAAGAGAATACAGGATTATGTATAGAGAAATAAGGATTCGTAGATATACTCCCATTTTTCATTTATTAGAAAAAGAAGGAGAGTTAACTGACCTAATAACATGCTAAAGAGAGGGAGACGTAGTAATATAATATTAAATCAAACTCAGGCTTATGTTCATTAGAACGCGACCTATTTTTTGCTTCCTGAAAGAAGTTCTTTACTTTATGGTAATCATTTTGTTTTCAATGCCGTTTAAAACTCTGGGAAGCTGAGCTAAAAGCTTTCCACAAAAAGTGAAAAGGGAAGGAGGATGAAAGAAAGAAATGGGAATAGACTTTCTCATTTAGCGCAATGCGGCATACACTTTGATGAGCACTGCGGTTCGGGTCACAGCAATTCCGTTACTATACGTCATTTTGCTGGTCAGGTGCGAGGTGGAGCATGCCTTTTAATTAGTAGTCGCGTCGGTGCGGATACCAGACCTTCGATCAAGGACCGGGGCGAGCAGAATTGGAAGGAGAAGCTTTGAGAGGAATAGCTATTGAATGCCATCCCTACCCCAACCGCCTGGATCAACTGTGCTTGAACTGGAAATGAAATATCTGCTTCTACCAGCTTAAAATCTAAGCTTGACTAATAGGGGCCGATTGATATCAAGTAGGTGTATCAGTAGCGAGACATGAAGGCAAGTCGGGAAGTCGAGCAAGGAAGAGATAGCTAGCTTTTGGCTTCCCCTAAGATAAAGAAGGGACTTTTCAGTGCAGAAGCCAAATACACCTCTTTACCTTACTTTGGCTGGTATACGAGTGGGAACAAGCTCAGTTCAAAAACCATATCTGTCTGTAGATTCAAACAATCTATCTCTGTTGGGAACTGTTGATTAACCCATCTTTCTCCTCGATACTCTCAATCTACTGTGGGACTCCTTTCTGTCAGGGGGAGATTCCTTTGATAGTTGTGGAGCTCTGTTCAGAGAGACCTTAACAGACAGAAGCCCGAACTCTTTACTTGGAATCGTGACAAAGGCTCGACATGATAAGAAGGTCATTCAATTGTCTCCGGACTGGTAGTAGGACCTGGGCTAGAAGTCGTCCGGTCTGGGTATCACTGTTCTTAGAAAGAAAAAATGAATGATTGCTCAAGTAGAGAGAATGGCCTCAAACCAGTTAAGACCACGAATGAGTCTGCTTTCCCGAATAGGAGATTGGCCTAATTCTCAACCGGTATCCCATTAAGTAGGTTAGGTCGAACACTAAGCAATATTCTGCTAAATGGGAATAGCTTCCATTGATGACTTCTAGAGTGAAAAGTTATTTGAATTGAATGGTTTTTTGCTATATTCGCATTTCAATTCTAATAACTTTTTTTTGGATATGTTATCGTCTTGATTGATAGACCACCCATACGGTACTTTTTCAATAAAATGAGTATTGTATTTTTTTGTGAAAAAGATTTCATAAGCTTAAAATTGGTCAACGGAGGCTAATGCACTATTTCCAGACTATCAAAGATGAAAGAAACTCTGACTCTTTAGACTAAAGGATACAAACATGGAACTCCCTTTTTGCTTGGCTTGACCATATGCCCCATTTCCAGTATTGTTGGAAGAAGCAGTGCTGTGTAAGCAGGTCAGTTTCGGGAAGCAGTGAATAAACCAGAGATAGAATTGAGGGATGCAGTCACGTGCCTTACAACATTAGGGCTTCTAGACGAGATAAGTTCGTTTAGGAGCCACCGCATACGTTGACTCTTTGAATTCATTTTCATTCGTGAGATTTGATTTGCGATCGCGCTCTTTCCCCCCGCCTCGCTGAAAATCCTCAGGAGTCTTCAAGGAAAAATGGATTCATTGAATGATCAAGCAAGATTGTTCTTTCTCTTTTCAAATC